TTTTTCCTATCTCTTGTTCGGAAAAAATACCATAAAGAATAAAGAATCAGTGAGAGAATTTCCGGAATTACGTATTCAATTCAGTGATGCATTAATTCAAATTGAATTAATGCATCGCTGAATTGATATAATGATTGATATCGTTATCATATGGAGCGGGTAGCGGGAATCGAACCCGCATCGTTAGCTTGGAAGGCTAGGGGTTATAGTCGACGTCGATTCACCATTTTGAACGCCTCTAATTCAAAACCGAACATGAAACTTTGGTTTCATTCGGCTCCTTTATGGAAGATGGAAAAATTCCCAAGATATAAGACGGGGATGAAATCAAAAAATTCGACCCATAACATCTATGTCAGCTTTTTTTGTCTGAATGCATTCAAAACAATTTGCTTTCTAGATGATCCCTCTAGAAGAGTGCCGTTATAACAATCCCAACTTTTCTAGTTACTTCGTTCTCGATTTCTATTTGAGAGAATCCTTAGGAAAAGTATTTTCTTTCTCCCGAGCTAAAAAAATAGGATATGAATATGGCGATGTCTCTAGTAAACCAAAGTTATCGTTTAATAGCTATTTTGCTTCAATCTACCCTATGCAAAATAAAAATTGAAGATTTAGTTACGATTGGAAATAGACTTTTCTATCTTTATCCATGGATCCCTTACTTATACTTATTCAATTGGAAAGATTGATCCAATTCCAAATTCACAAAAATTATGTTTCGTAATTTCATAATCCAAATTTGAAATTTCTAATTGACCCTTGGATACAAATCACGAGAATGGATATTCTTCCTCGAATCTTTCATTTAGAGGTAAAGGATTCAAATGAAATCCTTTTAAGAAATAAAGTTTTTGATCAGAATATGAATGAAACTGAAGAACCCCTTAACTATTAAGAGGATTAATAGAACGAATCGCACTTTTACCACTAAACTATACCCGCTACAATACGATTATTGTATAGAAATGGGACTTTTGTCGAACAAGGGAATCGGACGTAATCAATATAGGACAGAAATAAAAAAAAAATACATCGTTCTGTTTTTCCCTTTTTTCGAGTATCCAGTAAAAGTAAATTAAATAAAAAAAAAGAAGAAGAAACAAAAGAATAATAAAGAATAAGAAATGACACTTTGATTCCATCTAAATCTTTTTTCTATGATTTGGCGGTATGGTTCATTGGAACAAAAAAAGGCCCGGCTGGGTACTGACCAGACCAGGCTGTGAAAATAAAAAAAACGGCCTTTTGTAATTTTGTAAAGAGATATTCTTTATTTTTTTCTATTTTGATTCGAGATATCTCTTTCGAGGCCATTCTTTATTTTCATTTTCAATTTTATAGAAAGAAAAAATGGAATTGCTGATAAAAGTTGTATCCATCTGTATAATACAATACAAAATACAATAAAAAAATATATAAGCTATATAATAAAGTTAAAGTAAAGAAGGGCCTTTTTTCAATTAGGAGAGATGGCTGAGTGGATTAAAGCGTCGGATTGCTAATCCGTTGTACGAGCTATTCGTACCGAGGGTTCGAATCCCTCTCTTTCCGTTTCCGTCGCTGACTGGGTATCTTTCAAATTCGAATTTAGCGAACCCTTTTGCTTTTTTTTATTTGACTAGTTAAAGATGTAGAATAGATAAAATCAAATCCTAAAAACATTTCTAAGAATAAAGTAAAGAAAAATTTCTTATTTTTTAGTCTTCACGTCCAGGATTACGCCCTGGATCATTAGATAGGAACCCGAAGATGAAGAGAGAAACAAAGAATATAACTACGGTGTAAACAAAGAGTTTGAGAGTAAGCATTACACAATCTCCAATTTTTTTGGGGAGGGGAAAAAGAGAATAGATTCTCTATTTTTATACTACATATCCTATTTTGACACCAAGAAATGAAACGGTTTTTCAATTTTTCAAATTGATAGAAATACAAAAGGGTTTTTATTTTTCGAAATTAACACAATTCGACTTCGATATTGTGGCGGACTCTAATAGGGTCTTTCAGTGAAAAAAAGGGTCAGAATCGTGAAATGGGGAAATCTAAATTTATCGTGTCTGCCCAAGAATTTTACTGTTTTACTTGAGGGTTCATTCAAATTAGAAGACTCATCTGGTCTTATCAATTGTTAGAATTTTTTTTTTTCTCGAGCTTGAATAAATCATGAATTTTTCTCGGACACTATTAAAGATCTTATCGAAAACTTACAGCAGCTTGCCAAACAAAGGCTAAGAGAAAAAAGAGAAGAGGTATTACTGGCATAACATCTACAATTGGATTCAAAAAAGCGTACGCCTCGGGTAATTTGCCGAATAAAAAACTACTCGAATAAAGGGCAGAATTAAGAAAGATATAGATCAAACTAAAGGTATTAAGCATAACAAACATTTTGTTCTTGGAGATAATTGTATTTTGATTGAGTTAAAAATATGTTATTGATATAAGCTAAAAATGACGAAAAGAAAGTAAGGTAGACAAAAAAAAGACTTCTTTGAACCGAACCAATCAAAACAAAAACCCTTCGATTCTCACAAGAGAATATAAGAAATCATACTTTCATACAATATCTTAATTGAATTCTATGTAATGATCAATAAATGGAGTTTAATTCTGCATCTACTTGTGTCAAAATCTTAAAAAAAAGAATCTAATTTATTCCATAGAGATTTGGCCGGGAATTGACGAACAACCAATATTAGTGTTTATTAGTATCGAATAGAAAAGAAATTCAAATGGGGCGTGGCCAAGCGGTAAGGCAACGGGTTTTGGTCCCGCTATTCGGAGGTTCGAATCCTTCCGTCCCAGAGCGACCTCTTATATATATCCGAATATCAGACTCCAAATTACTTTTTTGAGCAACCTCTCTTTCAGAGTATAATTTTTTTAAGAGTCTAATTTTTGATTTCATTTCTTGAAATCGAAATAAGAGGGTATTCGTGGTACTGTTTGAATTCAATCATTCAATCAATGGAATTAAGTTTCTAAGACCGGTTTAGGGTAAAAGAACAATTATAGTAAAGAATGACGTAATCTGGACCCTTTTGGCTTTTTATCTATACAAAAGAGTCTAGCATCCCGTATCAAATAGGATCCTATTTTTATTTATGATTAATCGTCCCCCAGAATGAATTGGGAGTGGGGTCCATACGAGTTAGTGAGCGATGTAAGATCTCATAATCAATCGAGTTTCATATGGATGAATTTTCTTTGGGCTGGAGGTATTTGATGTTTGGTTCTAATTAATAATTGGAAATGGATTTAATAATAATTAATAATTGAGACGGGGTCCATTCATATATCTTCATCCTCTTATTTACTTTATTACTTTATTTTCTTTTTATTTTTATTCGTGTTCTTTTTTGTTTTATTTAGAAATAAAAAGAAATATTGCATGAATGCAATAAAATTAAAATAGAGGGTGAAATTAAATTCTTACTGAGGCTTCTTCCTCATAAATTAACTAACTATTCCTTTCATATCGAAGGAAAAAGAAAAAGGACTGGGTATTGACCGAAGCAATGACTATTCATGATTCCATAATTGAATCAATTACATACCGGTTCAAAACTAGAAAAATGTTATGGTAAAACTTCGTTTGAAACGATGTGGTAGAAAGCAACGTGCGACTTGAAGGACACGATCCGCTGTGGATTTTTTTTTCATCCGCCATTTTAGATTGTAGATTATCTAGAAATGAATGGGCTCTTGGCTCGACATACTTTGTTCTGTTCTACTAGAATTCTCGTTTTTTGTTGGGGTGTAGTGTAAATAGGACATGATGGAGCTTGAGTAGAAAGTATTTGTTCATTTCGCAGGGGCAAGGATCTAGGGTTAATACCAATCAATAAGTTGTAACAAACTTCGTAAGTATATTTTCGATATATAAATTGAAAGAATCCGATTCGAGCAATTTTGAAATCCAAAACGACAATTTGTTGGAATTGGTAAAACTCTTTCGATGAAAAGTGTATCATGCAGGAATCAATTGTTCGTATGATTCTTTGATAGAAAGAAATCGCAAAAAGGGGTGTGTTGCCGCCATTTTTGAAAACGAAAGATCACCGAAGTAATGTCTAAACCCAATGATTCAAGACAAAGATAAAAAGGATCCTGGAACAAGGAAATACCGTTTTCAATTGTCTCAACAATTAGATCAGAATGGGAATTAAGAATCAAAAAATCGATTCGAAACGAGACAAACAAAAAAGGGGTTAGAGACCACTCAAAAAAAGAAATCCCTAAAGATTTTCTTTTGGGCTATTTAAAAGTTATCCAACTTGAGTTATGAGAGTACGAATGCTTTTTTTTTTTTTCGAAAAAGAAGGACTTAAATCACACAATTTCTAATCATTTTTTCTCGAGCCGTACGAGGAGAAAACTTCTTATACGTTTCTAGGGGGGGTATTGTTCATCTACATCTATCCCAATGAGCTGTTTATCGAATCATTGCAATCGATGCTCGATCCCGAAGAGAGGGAAGAGATCTTCGGAAAGTGGGTTTTTATGATCCCATAAATAATCAAACCCATTTAAATCTTCCTGCGATTTTAGATTTCCTTGACAGGGGCGCTCAACCTACAGGAACGGTTCATGATATTTCAAAGAAGGCTGGGATTTTTAAGGAACTTCATCTTAATTAAACGAAATTTCATCGAGGATATAGAATAAAAAAAGAGGGTGTGGATGACTCCTATATAGTTTTGTATAACTTTTTCTTTACTACTCCCCCCTTTTTTGTTCTATTCATACCTATTTTTTATTCCTATTTAATATTACTCCCATAAAGTATCATGTTCGGGAAGTATAAGGACAAAAAAAATAAGCAGAAGAACAAAAATCAATTTTATTGCTAGAATTTTATTGATATAAGATGCATATAAAAAAGATCAAATGAATACAACGAACTAATTGGGTCGAGAAATCGAAAATTTACATTACTCGCAATCGAAACCGGGCGTTTTATAGTTTGTCGTTGTAAATCTATTAACAAATCACAAAACAGGGGATTCAACTTGTTTATTTTACTTATATTGATTGATTGAATCAATGTCAACCCGAGATTTCTTTTTTTTTATTCTTTCAGCTATAGCTACGTATCCATTTGGATTTATGTATAGTAAATATGTAGTGCAAATCTAACGCAAGTTCTTTCTTTTTCTTTTCGACTTTTTTTTTTCAAAAGCATTTCTAAATTATTTCTTTTCTATATTATTTATTTATTTCATTTTATAATTTTTATTTAATTAAATTAATAAATTCATTCTTTTTGTTTTCGCCATTTTATTTTTTTAGATTCTTTTCTTAATATTAATATTCAACATTCACCCTCATATTGACAACAGCGTATCGAACAACTATAATTCGATCGTGGATAAGGATAAACGGATCCATTTATCTCCGTACCTATTTATCTCCGTAACAGAGGTTTGGTTTTTTCTTTACTTCATTCAAAATTAAAGTAATGGGTTCGCTGGATTCACTGTTATACAAGAAGTCTTTTTTTTATGTTCCCAATCGATTCTAAATTTTGTTAGTCGATTTCTTGCTAATTTAATATTTTGATTCCGTTGTGCAATTTCATTTCTTTTCTTTCTTTTTTATTCCGATTGTATCCACCCATTCGAATTATTCGGGTTGCTAACTCAACGGTAGAGTACTCGGCTTTTAAGTGCGGCTAGCATCTTTTACACATTTATATGAAACAAAGGATTCGTCCATACCATCGTGGAGAGTTTGTAAGACCACGACTGATCCTGAAAGGAATGAATGGAAAAACCAGCATGTCGTATCAATGGAAAATTTTGAGAATATTTTATTCTGATTCAATGGCTTCAAAATAGGGTTTGAATTGTTGGCGCAGAACAAAAAATTTAATTCAAAGTTGGGTCGAGTGAATAAATGGATAGAGCCTTACGGTTCCAATTCTCGGGAAATAAAAAGGAACGAGCTTCTCTTCTGAATTGAATTTGAATAATTCCCCGATCTAATTAAACGTTAAAAAGATATTAGTTCCTAATGCGGGGAAGGGGTTTTCCGTGAGTCGATTAGCGATTTTTTTAATGAGTCCTAACTATGAGTTTGTCCCTATTATGGGTTGGAGATGAATGTGTAGAAGAAGCAGTATATTGATAAAGATATTTTGTTTTCCAAAATCAAAAGAGCGGTTGGATTGCAAAAATAAAGGATTTCTAACCACCTATTTATACTATAACAAACATAAACCAATTCAAAAACGAGAAAATCGAGAATCCGGTAATGCGTTTACCCGTTTCCAAGGTATCCATTTTTTTTTTACTACAATACTTTGTTTTGACTGTATCGCACTATGTATCATTTCATAACCCAATGTATCATTTGATAATCCAATAAATACCTTACCTTTTGTTGCAATCTAATTTCAAATGAAAGAATATCAAATCCATTTAGAACTAGATAGATCTCAGCAACACAACTTCCTATACCCACTTCTTTTTCGAGAGTATATTTATGCACTTGCTCATGATCACGGTTTAAATAGATCGACGATTCCGTTGGAAAATGGGGGTTATGACAATAAATCTAGTTCACTCAGTGTGAAACGTTTAATTAGTCGGACGTATCAACGGATTCATTTGAGTATTTATGCTAAGGATTCTAATCCAAATCAATTTATTGGACACAACAATAAATTTTATTCGCAAATGATATCGGGGGGATTTTCAGTCATTGTGGAAATTCCATTTTCCCTACGATTAGTAGCTTTCTTAGAAGGGAAAGAAATGGCGAAATCTCATAATTTCCAATCAATTCATTCAATATTTCCTTTTTTCGAGAACAATTTCTCACATTTACACTATGTCTTAGATGTACTAATACCCTACCCCATTCGCCCGGAAATCTTGGTTCGAACCTTTCGCTATTGGGTAAAAGATGCCTCTTCTTTACATTTATTGCGATTCTTTCTTCATGAGTATTTTAATTGTAATAGTCTTATTACTCCAAAGAAATCAAATTCCATTTTTTCAACAAGTAATCCAAGATTTTTCTTGTTCCTATATAATTCTCATGTATATGAATATGAATCAATCTTCTTTTTTCTCCGTAACCAATCTTCTCATTTACGATCAACATCTTCAGGACTCCTTTTTGAGCGAATTTCTTTTTATGGAAAAGTAGAAGATCTTGTCCAAGTCTTTGTTAATGATTTTCAGGACAACTTATGGTTGTTCAAGCATCCTATCATGCATTATGTTAGATATCAAGGAAAATCCGTTCTGGCTTCAAAAGATATGCCTCTTCTGATGAATAAATGGAAATATTACCTTGTCAATTTATGGCAATGGCATTTTCACGTGTGGTCTCAACCCGGAAGGATTCATATAAACCACTTATACAAAGATTATATCGACTTTCTGGGCTATCTTTCCAGGGGTCGACTAAATACTTTGGTGGTGCGGAGTCAAATGCTAGAAAATGCATTTCTAATCGATAATGCTATGAAGCAGTTCGAGACAGCCG